TTTTTTTTAGCTTAGCCTGACGCAATGTATGTATGCGCGTTTCGAGGGAATCCGCTTAGACTTAGCTTAGGGAAGATAAATAGACAAATTAAGGTATATACGATCTAGAGGAATAGTAAAAAGAATATTACGATATTAAGTTAAGAAATTGTAAAAAAAAAAGGAAAGAGATCTTTTAGATCTTTTTCCTAAAATTCCTGTTTGGGCAATTTCTTTTATACCGCCCATTCGATATTAACTTAGGTATAGATGAACTACTATATCATAGGAATCTAAATAGTCCTTCTTATTTGTTTTCAAAGTAAAAAAAAAAATGAATTCCAATTCGTTGGAACAAAAGAGGCCCGGCCGGGCTAGGTACTGACTCGGCCAAGCCGTGTAAATAAAAGGCCCTTTCGTACGAAATCAAAGATTTTTTTTATATTAGATATTAGATATATAATATAAATGAGATAATTAAAATATCTATAAATATATTAAGTAAACTTATATTTTATATAGATTTGTTAATCTATTTAATCTATTTAATATATAATTTACTATAATATATATAGTAAATTAGTAATATAGTAAATTAATGAAATGAAATTGAAATATAGTAATTCAATAAATTTCATTAAATAAATAAATCTATAAAGATATATCGAATTTGCCCTACTGCTGTGAGTTTATATAGGGATTCCAGTAGAAGTCCTCCCGTTTCGGCGGGTATTTTGAATTGAATATTGAATGAGTTTAAATAACGAAAAAGAACAAAGAATTCAAAAAAAGGTTCGGAAAAATAAAAAAGAAAGAAATGGACGCACAAAAGTCGGACGAATTCACAAAAATGACGTGGATAGGAATTAAAAAACTGATTTGAGGATGGGGAATTAAATTAGCACATTAGCTCACTTTTTTCCTTTACCCTCTTAGTCTAATAGAACTTTTTTTAGGAAGTATTGCAACAAATGAGATATTTTATTTTACAACTGACATAAGACCTGATACCTAATTCTAATAAAAGAGATATCGAAGTAGTTCGGATGATTCAAGAATTTTATTATATTATTTCGGGGGGGTTTAGTTACTTTGACTGGATAAATCTTAGCGATGGAATAAGTAAGTCATAATTCATTGGTTGATTGTATCATTAACTATTTCTTTTTTTTTTTTGTTTTGATGCGAGGAACTTATCATGAATCCACTGATTTCTGCCGCTTCCGTTATTGCTGCTGGATTGGCCGTGGGGCTTGCTTCTATTGGACCCGGGGTTGGTCAAGGTACTGCTGCGGGCCAAGCTGTAGAAGGGATCGCCAGACAACCAGAAGCAGAAGGAAAAATACGAGGTACTTTATTGCTTAGTCTGGCTTTTATGGAAGCTTTAACAATTTATGGACTGGTTGTGGCATTAGCTCTTTTATTTGCGAATCCTTTTGTTTAATCCCCCCAATACATAACATATATATATATATTTTATATATTTTCTTTTTTTATTTCCTTGGATTTGCTGCTCTTGCAATTATATTAAGATTGCACTCCTACAATTTCTTATTCGTTGTGACAATAATAGGGGGGAAGAACTGATTTGAGGATGGGGAATTAAATTAGCACATTAGCTCACTTTTTTCCTTTACCCTCTTAGTCTAATAGAACTTTTTTTAGGAAGTATTGCAACAAATGAGATATTTTATTTTACAACTGACATAAGACCTGATACCTAATTCTAATAAGTATTGTTGTTGTTGGAAATTTCCAATTGAAAAAACAATCCATTTACATCTATAAATCAATATTTTTTTTACTCTATTTAGTATTTAGAAAAATAATAGAATAAAAAAAAACATATAGAAAAAGAAAATTAGTCTATCTATAAGAATAAGAAAGAGGAGATCGTATGAAAAATGTAACCGATTCTTTCCTTTCCTTGGGTTATTGGCCGTTCGCCGGGAGTTTCGGGTTTAATACTGATATTTTAGCAACAAATCCAATAAATCTAAGTGTAGTGGTTGGTGTATTGATTTTTTTTGGAAAGGGAGTGTGTGCGAGTTGTTTATTTCAAGAAATAGGCTGGATCCAACCAACTGCACTTTTTTCGTTATAACTTGAAAAGGGGCACGATTCCGCGAATTACTTCTGAATAAATTCAGAAATCATATTTAAGAACCATAGCATTTCGTGATTCATTGGTAAATCTACTTTGATTCTCTACCAACCAATAATGCGGGACCATTAACAGGGTTAAAGCGAAATCGTTTGAAGTCCAGATGCAGCATGGTACTCTTTCTACTACTATGTTAATAGGGAAAAGGTTTCAAAATGAAGAGTTGCATTTTTTTTATCAATATAAAACACTCATGTCGATAAAAAAACGATTTGAACCCTTTATTTTTAATTATTTTTAATTTTATATTATATATTTTATATTTATCTATATATTCTATTTTGAAATTGGAAAAATAGATATTTCACCCCCCCCCCCTTTTTATTTATCTTTTTTATCCAATGCTGAATCGATAAC